AGGATAGAACAAGATCCATTTTGGATCATATCTAAGGGATTCCTTGGTTCGGGCCGAAGAAACAAGGTCACTCGATCATTATCAAACTGACTGCAATCTTTTTCTGTCGGTGAGGATCCCACCAGAGTGCCTTCTACTTCTAATAGGCCATGAATTAGATCAGAATCATTCTCAACGAGTCCATAAGAAGTGATCCCATTTTTTTCATCAGGTCGGGGTAGAGACCAAAGGTCTTGAGCGACCGATCCAGCAGAACAACTCAAAAGATAAAGAAGTATCGTTAATTTCTTCATGCTCGTTCCAAGTTCGAAGTACCATTTGTACAAATAAGAATCCCCTTCATTACATGATTTCTTCTTAATATAGATAGATATAGGATCTATGGGGCAATTACTTAGAAGTACATTTTGTGCAACAGCCCTTCCTATCTGATAGAAAAGGATCCCATGATCCTGAACGGATCTTACCTTGGATCGCAAATCCCAAGTTTGTCTATGAAGAGCGGATCTAATTGTATTAGTGTCTATAATTGATTTCTTCTGTGTAATACTAATCGATAGGGCCTCATTGGTAAGTGCTACAAGATCTCGTGCATTGGAACCCATGCTTATGGACCCGAATCTATTAGTATGGAACATTTGCTTTTCCAAGTGAAATCCCCTAGTATATGAAAGAGTGAAAAAGTGCTTTCGTTGTTGTGGAATAAGAAGCCTTCGTATCTTAATGCATGTATTTAATTTATTCGGAGCTATTAGAGCGGGATCCACTTTTTGGGGAATATGAGTCGAAGCAATAACAAGAATATTTCTAGTGGAACATCTTTCACAATCCCCTGAGAGATAGTTCACTAATAGACCGAGGGATAAGTAATTCGACTCATTCACATCCAGATCATGAATGTTTGGAATCCATATTAGGCAAGGAGACATTGCTTTTGCTAATTCGAATTGAAGGGTGATATAAAATCGGTCTCTTTCCGGCATCATATCCGCATTCATCAGAGTTAGCAGCCCCAGCTCCGTATCAATATCAAGGTCACGATCGATATCGTCACTAGCATCAATAGCGTCACTCGCATCAATAGCGTCACTCGCATCAATATCGATATCATCAATAAGAAAACCTTTAGGCTTGTTATCCAGGAACTTGTTCAGAAATACCGTAATGAAAGGAACATAGGAGTTTGTCGCTAGGTATTTGACCAAATAGGATCGTCCAGTTCCTATAGAACCTATCACTAAAATACCCCTAGAGGGGGATAGGGCTAAGCGGAGCGAAAAGGATTTTCCATGAGATGGGAAATGAAAACTATTAGCCCCACACGAGGTTTGTGAATACGTGATTGTCTGATAATGAGCAAGGAATATCCGTCTTTCTGCTAAACAGGATGTATTGAACTCATAATTCATTAGACATTTTTTATGAATGTCAACTAAGTATCGTAAGTAAACTGCTCCCGGTTGTTCAATCATTTGATAACCAGAGTCATTCTTTGATAAATGATCACTAGATAAAGGATCACTATGAGTCATACTCAATAGAATTTGATCAATCCTTTTTTCTGTCGTTAAGGTGGAGAACTGAACCAAGAATTCTCTTTCTTCATCATCAATCGAATCAGTGTTCGCGACCCAGGATTCTATTTTATCATCAATCCAATCACCGTTCACGTTTTTTATTTTTATTATCAATGAATAGATCTCTTTACTTGTATGACTTAGATGTCTCGTATTTCTCGAAAAAGTGATTCGATTGATGGGATTTGGTATGATACTTATGAGATCGATGAGATTAAGATTCCAATATTTCTTCTTAGAACGTATTGATTTGACCCCATAAGCGGGACCACCACCCAATAGCATGTTGACGCCAGAAACAGAACCCCGTATTGCTTCTAGAGCAACTAGAAAGAGATTCTTTAACCAGAAAGAATTCAGTTCAGATGTAGGATACCTATCCAGAAGTTTTCGCAACTCAATCATGTATGAGGGAATCATCAAAGATTTGACTTTTTCGAACTCTGTCTGTAACTCAGTAGAGGCTCGGGAAACAAAGAGAAGATGTGTACAAACGAGATATCCAGCAAAAAGAAGAAGGAAAAGGATTGAATAGAGGAACTCCCGAACATTTGGCGATCTCGGATGTGTCGATATCAATGGTGACTCATTATTTCGATGAATCATTTCTTCGAACAGAAGAAGATTATGTACGCACTTTCTCGAAATATCACTTATCAGATTCCATTGTGGAAGACACCATTTTTTCTGACGAACTCGCCATGATATATCTGATCCATACATAATATTATGAAAAATGGATACAAACTTTTGACTGCTACTTAGTATCGGCAATAAGTCTGAAAAAGTATCTAAAAATATCAAATTTAGATATTTGTACCCTGTCGAAGTAAGGAACCATGGCATATATGTTTGGAATAGATTCCATTTTGAGAGAGTTGAAAAAGCACTATCTCGTTGAAAGGTTCTATACATCTGCCCTT